CCTCCTAGTCAAGTCAATACATCAAAATAATCAAAAGAAGTTCATTAGAACTGTATTATTATACACCACATTTGGATTCTGCCAATTGAACAAATCAAGTCTAATCTGATATAACGAAAAAAAAGAAAATGGGTAGAAAAACTTATTAGATATCACTCAATTGACTTCGGTATCTAATAAGTTCTACCTACTATTGGATTTGAACCAATGACTCCCGCCGTATGAAAGCAATACTCTAACCACTGAGTTAAGTAGGTTATTTATCACCAAAAAAAGGACCCATCACTTATAGGATTATAAGTGGAATATCATTTCTAAGCAATACCAATCTGTTAACAGTAGACGGATCAGAGAGCTATCATGTGGGATTATGGAATATCCATCTTGACAAGAAATTATCCATATGTTAATATATCTATGACAAGGGCTATAGCTCAGTTAGGTAGAGCACCTCGTTTACACGTGCGCTAATGCTTTTCAGGGGAGCCCATTATGCAATAAACATAATTGATCTTATTGACAAATCGATGTCTTACTCCATGGATTCGAGGGAACAAGAGAACAATAGCCTGACAAATATTGGGTTCGGTCCGATTCAGGTGCGAATTCAAGTGCCAAATCAAATAGAACCCGCCATTGATTTGATAGTTGATAAGGTAAATACCCAGTCCATTCAATGCTAGGCATAATGAGTATAAGGGCCTCAAAATAACCTTTTTTCGTCCTATGAACTTTAAGGTGTATGAAGTCTCATATTCGACTCTTGCAGCGTAGCGATAGAGACTCCATCTAACTTAGTTTGATCTAGGCCGAAGGCAGACCTAAGTCAAGGTAACCCTTCTTTGAAACACTTTGGTATTGCTCCTAGATCAGAATACAAATGATGAATCAGAGCACATGGAACCATCTCATTATTTTCCTGTAAAGAAAAATATGGTGGACTAACTGATCTTTACATCAGTTTATGAAAGAGCCCAATGCAACAAAATGCATGTTGGGTCTTTGAAACAGTTCGAATCATTTCGATAATAATCAGTTTGATCTGTTTTACCGAGAAGGTCTACGGTTCGAGTCCGTATAGCCCTAATACATTCTATTTTAGTTTAGTATAGTTTTCATTTCCTCATTAGTACTTGTTTATAGACTGGCCGGTTGGTTGGTCCAAAAGTATTACCGGATGTTCATGTAAATACATAGGGACAGGAAAATAAAAACAATAAAAAACAATAATTCATTCCAATAGATCTAATCAGTATTTGTAAAATCTCGGATAAAATACTCATCTTCCTCCATTAATCTTCGTGGATGGATTACATATGACTTTTTTCCTCTTTTCCTGTCCATGATTAAAGAGTTAGTGATATATTTTTGCGTTGGTATATCGAATCCGGTCAATTTATGAAGTGAGAATCATGACATGATTCTGTCTAAAAACTTCAACAGTCACATAGATCTAGGACCTATTCTTTTCTTGTATTTGTTTTGTGTGTGGAGTCGCCTGACTAATCGCTTTTTTGACAGAAGAACAACCCCAATTGATTGATTCAGAGATAATGCAGAGATAATGAATTGGTCCTAAATGTATCAATTTCCTTCTTCTATATTCTATGAGTTGAGTTGGTTTTGGGATTTGGTCTGTCAAATCATTCGATAATGTCTAATTCTTTCTATTAGAAGTATCTTTCTTATGTAGATTAGATAATTTACGATTCCGTCTATTATACCACTCTGTGGTATCTTTCATTGTGTAATGTGGATTTGCTGTAAAACAAACCTTTTTCTTGTAGTGAAATCCAACCCATCGGGTGGTCTTACTATTACTAAGTGTTATTGCCGTAACAAAACAAACAAGTATTTTGGTTCATTCCAAATCGCGATCTTTCTTTAGTACTCGAGATTGGTCTGAAATGGAATGACTCTTTTTTTTTTCATTCTAACTCTAATGAAATAACTCGATTCTTTTTATTTTATTTCTGAGAGGGTCAGTCGGTATAGTACAAGAAAAAGGTTTCGAATTTTTTTTGTATAGAAAGATATGAGTTGTTATATGTAAACTCGCAACTCAACGGATTGAATCAAATCAATTAAGGAAAATAGAAATGAAATCCAGGATAAGGAAAGGAGAAAAAAATATAATCGTTCGGTGCTTTAGATTATGTTTATGTAATGTAATGTATTCGTATGAAATCAATAGAAGCAATGATCCTATACACAGATATTAATGAAAAAAAAAATACTTCGAAAAGAATATGCTAGAAATCCCTAGATATTTTACCCCATATGACTACTGAAATTTTTTCAGTTTTGAAATTCTTTTTTATATTATATTTCTATATTAATTATATTTTTTTATATTAATTATATTTTTTTATATGTTTTTATTTTCTATATGTTTTTATTTTCTTTTATTTTTATTTTCATTATCTCATTATATATATATGTGTAATGAAACATAGGATTAATTCGCATTATTAATTTAATTTAGTAGTATTATCAATTA